TATTTTTGGATCTTCCAAATAATTCCCGCAGTAGATCCGGACCAATTTTTTTCTGATCCTTCGATAAAAAGATTCATTCTCTTCATAAAAAAGAGGAGGTAGAATCAATAAAGATTTCTTTTTCGATTCATCTCTGGAGTTGAATACCTTATTCAAGAATTTTTTTTGATCTAACCCGTAGGAATCAATAGAAAAGGCAAATCTCCTATGATACACCAGATCCGGCCCGGTTATTGATAGAGTGAATAGATCTGCCATTTCTTGAAATCTCTCTTCTGATTCAAAATCATGGTGTAACGTGTATCCCCCCTTGTTCCGGCCATGGAATAGATGAAATAAATAAAAAAATGGATTTTTGTTCAAGAATGAAATCTTATTGGAACTGTCCATATCCGGTGCATCCTTCGGAACCATATCAGATCCCGGATCTGATGAAATAGGATGAATTGAGACGGTATTTTGTAAATACGTAATTATCTTGAATATATCAACCATTTCTTTATTTTCCGATCGCCTGGAAAGAACAAAAGAAACATCCTGTTTTTTCTTCAAAAATTTCTGATCTCTAGTGGACCTCTCAGTAGGATTCGAACCCATATGAAGTTCTGACCATCTGTCAGAGAAAAAAGAACGAATTGATCTTGTAGGATTCCCAAGAAATTCTTCGATTTCTTCCGGAAGCAGATGATTATTCATCTGCTTCTCACGTTCCGCGAATAGCCGGGACATTGAGGAAGATCCAAAAAGGCATTTCGGGAATCGATCTGATTCTATCTCTGTTCCTTCCGTTTGAAGAAAGGAAGGATCCCAAAGAATCGATCTTTCTTTTTGACTATTTGACAATGCATTCCGTACCTTGCTAAAAAACCGATCCTTGTTTACCAACCACACATTGTCTAACCAAATCAAATTCTCTCTCGATACGTTCCTCAAAAAATCCGATTCGTGCTGATTCTTTCCCCAACTAACGAAGAGATCTTGGTGGAATTGCCACATATGAAATTGAGCACAATTTTGCAAAGAAATATCCCACTTGTTTCTCGAGAAGAGATGGGAAACATGCTCAATATAATTTGATTGAATAGTTGCCTCAGCTCCTTGTTGTTTGAAGAACCCCCCCCCTTCAATTGGTCTTTTTTCACGAAAAGCAGACATGAGATAACAAATCAAGTCTTTCCCTAAGACTTCGAATAGCTGTCCCGAATTCAAGTTGAGTATGTTTCGCTTCTTCCTCGGAGAAAGACGATCAAACAATTCCCAATCATGGTCCTTGCGGATCATATCATCCGTATAGGATAAAAAAAGAAACTCCAGATATTTGCTATCTTTCTCTTTGAATGAGATCTCAATTCCAACTACGGTTTTATTAGATACCTTACAACTAGAATCCCTCTTTTTTCCGATCCGGTTCCTCCACCACCGCGAACCCCGGTTAGATTCAGGCATGATACACTTTTTATTTATTGGGAGAACCCAAGTACTCTCTTGCGAATCCATGAAACAACTCTCAGAAATATTTTTTCCTTTTGGAAGATACAGGGGCGAAACAATCAACCTATTGATATTGCAAGACCAAAAAGATTCTTCCAATGTCTCATTTCTGGGTCCAATGGAATTCATAGGTATAGGAAGAAGCCCCATCAAATAGAGATTTTTTCTTTCGACAATCTTTCGATTGTTAATACGAGATATAAGGACCGCTACTACAAGCAGTATTATACCTTTGATCGTGAAATATCGATTGCTTCTTGAACCCTGTGAATCACGTGAAAGTAGGATACTCCAAATTCGGGGGTCAAAGAGTTTCATAAAACGTTCTTGGTGGAAAAGAATGTGAGTGAAAGATCCCACTGAATCGAATTTGGTCCATGAATCTAAGAAATAGTGAGAATTCTTGATCTCTCTCAATATCTCTCTCAATTCGAAGATCCAGGATTTGAATTGATGTCCTCTCATTGATTCCTCCTAAAGATTTCATTTCAATTGGAATTTGGTTATTTACGATGTACGATGATCCCTGTTAAGCATCCATGGCTGAATGGTTAAAGCGCCCAACTCATAATTGGCAAATTCGTAGGTTCAATTCCTGCTGGATGCACGCCAATGGGAACGTTCAATAAGTCTATTAGAATTGGCTCTGTATCAATGGAATCTCATCATCCATACATACCGAATTGGTATGGTATATTCATACCATAACATATGAACAGTAAGAACTAGAATTCTTATTGATACTGGAACTCATAGGGAAGAAAATGGATTTATGGATGGAATCAAATATGCAGTATTTACAGAAAAAAGTATTCGGTTATTGGGGAACAATCAATATACTTCTAATGTCGAATCAGGATCAACTAGGACAGAAATAAAGCATTGGGTCGAACTCTTCTTTGGCGTCAAGGTAATAGCTATAAATAGTCATCGAGTCCCGGGAAAGGGTAGAAGAATGGGACCTATTATGGGACATACAATGCATTACAAACGTATGATCATTACGCTT